TATTGCTACTGCACTGTTCATTCTAGTTCCTACTGCCTTTTTACTTATCATATATGTAAAAACAGTCAGTCAAAATGATTAATTTGAATGAAGCATGGCTTTTGAATTCTTATCCATGATTGAAGAAATGAAAGAGATTCAAATTCTACGTATTAGTATTAAATGAAAAAGGGGGCTAGAGTTAGCAGTATAGAAGATTCGATAAGTGTGGTAGAAAGAGCTCTAGGAACCTTTCTACCTCACTATCGATTAGTCTAGAAAGTTGGACTTTCGAAAGATATAAGAACATGGGAATTCTTGAAATATTTTTTTTTTTTTTTTATTGAAAGGTTATTTTATTATTCCTAGATTCCATTACTCGATTCCAGTAGAATTTGGAAATAGAGGTGTTTTTCTTTAGAAACGCTTTGCAGAACCATATAGGAACTCCTTGAGAAAGTGTCATTACTTAACTCCACTCAATGAGTTCTACCTCTAGAGTCCACTTCTTCCCCAGACTACAAGTGAAAGAGAAAATGTAAAGACTACCATTAAAGCAGCCCAAGCAAGACTTACTATATCCATGTGAATCATGTCCCCCATCTCTATGACTATCAAGGAATTCTTCCATTATTGATCACTGCTCTAATAATAGTGGAATCCATGGCGCAGAGTCAAAAAGGGACTCTGCGCCAAACGCTATTAAGAAATCCATTCAATAAAATAACTCCACCCACAAGAAGGGACTATCCAATTTCTGGTAGAATCGGTAAGCGTTAAACACAAGTAAGAGACGCAGTTACTCCCTTGGTATTCGCAAGTATTGTCAAGTGAATGTTATTAACGGAATATGTAAGAATAGTAAGATCCACTATTTCTTTTATTGACCACAGAAACATGGACAATCAAGATGGAGCACCACCTATGAAATATCTCTACCTACCCCTTTGATCTCATACGGAAAGTCTCCCAACAGTCTCTGTGAGACAGTCGGGTCTATTCTATTCTATTCTGGATTGGGGGTTACCGAAAAGAAAGACGTTTTTTTTTTTTCTGAGTATATCAAAGGCAATTCTCTATCCAATCTTGAGTTGGATGTCTGAGCATTCAGAGACTCTCGTAAGTCTGTATCCAAGGTATCTTACACTGTTTCCATAACTAATAATAGGATTCTCCACCCGACTATCCAATTGAACCTAAAACTCAGTCAGTAGACATAGTGGAAGGGAATCCGTAAGTCTTGATAGCTGGACTCGAATCCTTAGCCTCGACGCAAGCAAGGGTTGAGATAGAATAGAGTCTACCGATTCTAAGTAATAAGAAAGCAAGTACCAGCCGTCTTCGTTTTATCTTATTCTGCTTGCGCTGGGGCAAAAATGTGTCGAGTTTTCTGATATCATCAGCAATAATAGGGGATTTCCGTTTTTGGTTGTTGTTGATCAGGCGACACCCAGATTTGAACTGGGGAAAAAGGATTTGCAGTCCCCCGCCTTACCTCTCGGCCATGTCGCCAAAATAGCTAGTAAGATGGATTTCCCCCTCTTTGGGGGCTAGTCTTTACTTAATCTCCTTTTTTTTTATGTTTTTTTAATGGGATTTGCATCTTGAATCCCTCTTTTCTTATCCCTTTACTCAAAATGAAAAAAGGAATCCTTCCTCTTTCTCCTTTCTTTGGATCCAGTTGGCTCCCTTCGCTTAATTGTAGCGTCTCTCAAATCTCAAAACATTAAGAACTAACCCCCTCTTTTTTTTATACTGCAAGAGAAAATGTGGATTTTACATTACCGAAAAAAGGTAGGGTAAGCTTGGAACCATTAACTAGTGACTTGAATTACGGAAAGGTTTGTGGATCTCAAATTGCATTTAATCTAATTAAGTTGATACACAAACGAATCAGTCTCCATTCTTTATCAAGAATCAATCCCTTTCAATTCCCTTCCCTTTCCATTCTACCAAGAATTCTGTATCTATGTAAACCCCAGAACAGAAATTGTGACACAGATATCGATAATCAGGTATCGTAGCTATATATGCCTAGAAAGGGAATTCTTCTTATTCATGAAATAATAGAATCGAAATTATGATATATCACGGTCTTGACCCAAGTCTAACTGGGATAGTCGCGGATAGTGAAATAGCTGCGTGTGCTTCCTAGGTACGTACAACCCCCCTTACCTACTTCAACCAGAGTCCATGAATTCTACTAACCAATAAAAAATGGGTAAAAATGTCTTTCGTCTCTGCGAATCCTTTTTTGAACATTGGAACAATGGAATCGGCGAAAAAGTGAAGTGCTACAAAATTCTATTCTATTCTGTTCCTGATTATTCTGTCTTTCTCTCATTCATAGAGAACCAATCCAATCCAATCCTGAATTCTTTCTTTTTCTAGTACCAAAAAGGGTCGTAATTCGGGTCGTACTATCCTAAATTGGATAACTTTGGCTATTCTATAACAAGAGTCCACAAGTTTCATCGACAAACTTCTGTTTCTAGGAATATTTTCGAAATTTGTATCTGTTGAAAATTCGAATTGGAGTCTCAAATTCTCTTTTGACTTCTCCCCACACGTATTTTCTCCATTACAATTTTCTCCATTCCATCTATGATATGGAGTTGGATCAAATTTCATGCGATTTAGTAAACAAAATATACATTCCATCATTGCTAGCTCGACCCAGAGGGTTCGAGGAAGAATGAACCAATAATGAATGGGATTTTTTTGAACAAGAGAAAACTTATGATGCTACAAGATGGAAATGAGGGAATGTCTACAATACCTGGGTTTAGTCAGATACAATTTGAGGGATTTTGTCGGTTCATTGATCAGGGCTTGATGGAAGAACTTTCGAAGTTCCCAATAATAGAAGATCCCGACCAAGAAACTGAATTTCAATTCTTTGTAGAAACATATCACTTGGTAGAACCTTTGATAAAAGAAAGAGACGCTGTGTATGAATCACTCACCTATTCTTCGGAATTATATGTACCTGCGGGATTAATTTGGAAAACCGGTAGGAATAGGCAAGAGCAAACCGTATTGATTGGAAACATTCCTCTAATGAATTCCCTGGGCACCTTTATAGTCAATGGAATATACAGAATTGTGATCAATCAAATATTGCAAAGCCCCGGTATTTATTACCGTTCAGAGTTGGACCCTAAGGGAATTACTATCTATACTGGCACCATAATATCGGATTGGGGAGGAAGATCAGAATTAAAGATTGATAGAAAAGCAAGGATATGGGTTCGTGTGAGTAGGAAACAAAAAATATCCATTCTAGTTCCATCATCAGCTATGGGTTCGAATCTAAGAGAAATTCTAGATAATGTTTGCTACCCTGAAATTTTCTTGTCTTTCCCGACTGATAAGGAGAAAAAAACGATCGGGTCCAAAGAAAATGCCATTGTGGAATTTTATCAACAATTTGTTGGTGTAGGTGGTGACCCGTTATCTTCGGATTCCGAGTCCTTATGTGAGAAATTACAAAAGAAATTTTTTCAACAAAGATGTGAGTTAGGAAAGATTGGTCGACAAAATATGAATCAGAGACTGAATCTTGATATACCTCAGAACAATACATTTTTGTTACCGCGAGATATATTGGCAGCTGCGGATCATTTGATCGAAATGAAATTTGGAATGGGTCCACTTGACGATATGAATCACTTGAAAAATAAACGTATTCGTTCTGTAGCGGATCTCTTACAAGATCAATTCGGATTGGCTCTGGTGCGTTTAGAAGAGGCGGTTCGAAGAACTCTCTATGGAGAAATTAGTCCTAAATTTAGACCGACTCCTCGGAATTTGGTAACTTCAATTCCATTAACAACCACTTATGAATCGTTTTTCGGTCTCCATCCCTTATCTCATGTTTGGGATCGAACGAATCCATTGACACAAACCGTTCATGGGCGAAAAGTGAGTTCTTTGGGTCCTGGCGGATTGACAGCGCGAACGGCCAGTTTTCGGATGCGCGATATCCACCCTAGTCACTATGGACGTATTTGCCCAATTGACACGTCTGAAGGAATCAATGTTGGACTTGCTGGATCCTTTGCGATTCATGCTAGGATTGGCCACGGGGGGTCTCTAGAAAGCCCATTTTTTGAAATTTCTGAACGAGAGAAAGAGGGGCGGTTAGTTTCTTTATCAGCAAGGAGAGATGAATACTCTGTGGTATCCACAGGAACTTCTTTGGCGTTGGATCCGGGCAGTCAGGAAGAACAGGTTGTTCCAGCTCGATTCCGTCAAGAATACCTGACTCTCGCATGGGACCAGATTCATTTTCGAAGCATTTTTCCCTTCCAATATTTTTCGATTGGAGCTGCCCTCGTTCCTTTTCTTGAGCACAATGATGGGAATCGGGCTTTAATGAGTTCAAATATGCAACGTCAAGCAGTTCCGCTTTCTCGGTCCGAGAAGTGCATTGTTGGAACTGGGTTGGAACGCCAAGTGGCTCTCGATTCGGGGGTTTCTGCGATAGCCGAACACGAGGGAAAGATCCTTTATACCGATAGCGAGAAGATCATTTTCTCAAGTCATGAGGACACTCGAAACATTCCATTGCTTATGTATCAACGTTCTAATAAAAATACTTGTATGCATCAAAAATCCCAGGTTCAGCGGGGGAACTGGATAAAAAAGGGGCAAATTTTAGCGGATGGTGTTGCTACAGTTGGTGGCGAACTCGCTTTGGGAAAAAACATATTAGTAGCTTATATGCCATGGGAAGGCTACAATTTTGAAGACGCGGTACTCATTAGTGAACGTCTGGTATATGGAGAGATTTTTACTTCTTTTCACATACGGAAATATGAAATTCAAACTCATGGGACAAGCCAGGGTCCGGAAAGAATCACGAATGAAATACCACAGTTAGAAGCCCATTTACTCCGCCATTTAGACAGAAATGGAATTGTGAGGCTCGGATCGTGGGTAGAAACGGGCGACATTTTAATAGGTAAATTAACGCCTCAGATGATGCAAGAATCTTCGTGTACCCCAGAAGATCGATTATTACGAGCCATACTTGACATTCCGGTAGCCAATGCAAAGGAAACTTGTCTAAAACTACCTATAGGTGGCAGAGGTCGAGTTATTGATGTGAGATGGATCCGGAAAAGGGGGGATCGTCCAGAAACGATTCGTGTATATATTTTACAGAAACGTGCAATCAAAGTAGGGGATAAAGTTGCTGGAAGACATGGGAATAAGGGTATCATTTCCAAAATTTTGCCTAGACAAGATATGCCATATTTACAAGATGGAACACCGGTTGATATGGTCTTCAACCCATTAGGAGTTCCGTCACGAATGAATGTAGGACAGATATTTGAATGCTCGCTCGGGTTAGCGGGAGATCTGCTAGACAGGCATTATCGAATAGCGCCCTTTGATGAGAGATATGAGCAAGGGGCTTCGAGAAAACTAGTGTTTTCGGAATTATACGAAGCCAGTAAGCAGACTGCGAATCCATGGGTATTTGAACCCGAGTATCCGGGAAAAAGCAGAATCTTTGATGGAAGAACGGGGGATGCTTTTGAACAACCTGTTATCATAGGAAAGCCCTATATTCTGAAATTAATTCATCAAGTTGATGATAAATTCCATGGGCGTTCCAGTGGACCTTATGCGCTTGTTACCCAACAACCGCTTAAAGGAAGGGCCAACCAAGGCGGACAGCGGGTAGGCGAAATGGAAGTTTGGGCCCTAGAGGGATTTGGCGTGGCTCATATTTTACAAGAGATGCTTACTTATAAATCTGATCATATTAGAACTCGGAAGGAAGTCGCTGGGATTACACTCCGTGGAGGAACATTCCCGAAACCTGAGGATGCTCCAGAATCCTTTCGATTGCTCGTTCGAGAACTACGATCTTTGGCTCTGGAATTGAATCATTTCCTTGTATCTGAGAAGAATTTCCAGATTAATAGGAAGGAAGCTTGATCGGAATAAAATCAATAGAAATCACACATTTTCTTCTATGATCGACCGACATAAACATCAACAACTTCGAATTGGATCAGTCTCTCCTGAACAAATAAGGGCTTGGGCCACGAAAACCCTACCTAATGGAGAGATAATTGGCGAAGTAAAAAAACCCCATACTTTTCATTACAAAACCAATAAACCGGAAAAAGATGGCTTGTTTTGTGAAAGAATTTTTGGGCCTATAAAGAGTGGAATTTGTGCTTGTGGAAATTCTCCAGAAAAAGCAGACACGAAATTTTGTGACCAATGCGGAGTCGAATTTGGTGATTCTCGGATACGAAGATCTCAAATGGGCTACATCAAGCTGGCATGCCCGGTAACTCATGTTTGGTATTTGAAACGTCTTCCTAGTTATATCGCGAATCTTTTAGATAAACCTCTTAAAAAATTAGAAGGCCTAGTATACTGCGATGTGTGATTTGATCAAAATTTTGATTTTACAGATTGGGAATGAAAAACTGTCATCCCATTCAATCCGATTGGGATGCCCTGATTCTGACATGTCTCTTGGGAGGAGTACCATGAAGCTCAGAGTTATTATGGGTGTATTTAATACTCCCAAATAAAAGGGAATTGATCTATGGTCGATTCCGTAACAGATACATAGGAATTGCTGGTTGTACCTCGTGAAAAAGACTTCTTTCCTGGAATTCACCATTCCATTTCTGTTAGAATCTGTTCAAGTAAGCAACTAGGACATGGTTACAGGGGTCTATTCATCGCATATAGGCCTTAAGGACATCATGTCATAACCATCGAGGTGAAGTAGGGACCTAAAAGATCGAATCGAACGATACATAGACAAGTAAATCCCTTATGAGTTCCAAGGAATTCTTTTTCTTTGATTTGAGGGGGATTCATCATTGGAAGGGAAGTAGACTACTCAAAAATTTCACATTTCATTTAGGCTCTATAAGGAATTCCGAAAATAGAAATCAAAGATCTAACTAAAAGGAAGAATGAATCAATGAAATGTTGGTTGGTCCTGACGGAGAACTTGAGTAAGGAGTAGACCTTTGTTTGGTTGGGGGTTTTCTAGAACAAAATTGGAGAACAAGAACACCCTTCTTTATTTGGTGTAACTACTTGAGCCGGATGAGAGGAAACCTTCACGTCCGATTTTGAAGGGGGGAAATCCTATAGGAACCTATCCCAATTTTTCTTTTGCTAGGGTCGTAGCTAAAAAACCGACTTTCTTACGATTACGAGGCTCATTCGAAGATGAAATTCAATCTCTGAAATTCAGCATCCCATTTTTTTTTACTCTTCAAGGCTTCAATACATTTCGAAATCGAGAAATCTCTACTGGAGCCAGTGCTATCAAAGAACAATTAGCCGATCCGGATTTGCGACTTATTATAGAGGATTCATTGGTAGAATGGAAAGATCTAGAGAAAGAAGGGACCACCGGGAATGAATGGGAATATCGAAAAATTCGAAGAAGAAAGGATTTTTTGGTTAGACGCATGCAATTAGCTAAGCATTTTCTTCAAACAAATGTAGAACCAGAACGGATGGTTTTGTGCCTATTACCAGTGCTCCCTCCCGAATTGAGACCGATCATTCAGCTAGATGGGGTGAAATTCATGAGTTCGGATATTAATGAACTCTATAGAAGAGTTATCTTTCGGAACATTTATCTTATCAGACTATTACAAGAATCTTCGCCAGGGGACGCAATAATGTCTCAGGAGAAATTAGTGCAGGAAGCCGTGGATACACTTCTTGATAATGGGCTCCACGGACAACCAATGAAAGACCGTCATAATAAGGTTTACAAGTCGTTTTCGGATGTAATTGAAGGGAAAGAGGGACGATTTCGTGAGACTTTGCTTGGGAAACGGGTCGATTATTCGGGCCGTTCCGTCATTGTCGTGGGCCCTTGGCTTTCATTACATAGATGCGGATTGCCTCGCGAAATAGCACTAGAGCTTTTCCAGACATTTGTAATTCGTGGTCTACTCAGACAAGACATTGCTTCCAGCCTAGCAGTTGCAAAAAAGCAAATTCGGGAAAAAGAACCAATTGTATGGGACATACTTGAAGAAGTTATGCGGGGGCACCCTGTATTGCTGAATAGAGCACCCACTCTGCATAGATTAGGCATCCAGGCATTCGAACCTATTTTAGTGGAAGGGCGCGCTATTTGTTTACATCCATTAGTTCGTAAGGGATTCAATGCAGACTTTGATGGGGATCAAATGGCTGTTCATGTACCTTTATCATTGGAGGCTCAAGTGGAGGCGCGTTTACTTATGTTTTCTCATATGAATCTCTTGTCTCCAGCTCTCGGAGATCCCATTTGCGTACCAACTCAAGATATGCTTATGGGACTCTATGTATTAACGATTGGGAATCGTCGAGGTATTTGTGCAAATAGGTATAATCCATGGAATCACATAAACTATCAAAATGAGAAAATACACGAAAATAACTATAGGTATACAAAAGAGAAAGAGAAAGAGCCCTATTTTTGTGGTTCCTATGATGCACTTGGGGCTTATTGGCAGAAACGAATCAAATTAGAGAGTCCTTTGTGGCTCCGGTGGCGCCTCGATCAACGTATTCGTATTATTGCACCAAGAGAAGTTCCCATCGAAGTTCAATATGAATCTTTGGGTACCTATCATGAGATTTATGGTCACTATCTAATAGTAAGAAGTGTAACAAAAGAAATCCATTGTCTCTACATTCGAACTACTGTTGGCCATATTTCTTTTTATCGAGAAATCGAAGAAGCCATACAAGGATTTTGCCGGGCTTCCTGATGGGGGACCTAAGCTAAGTAATTCTATGATACCCCCGGGAACTCCAATTCAACTAGGATTCTAATTCCTGAATTTCTACGCGACTCAAGATCGAGGAAAGGAAGTCTTCAAATCACTGACTCAAACTTATTGTTGGTCGAATCCTACTCAACGGAATATGGAGGTACTTATGAGAGAAAAAGCCGATCTGGTTTTTCACAATAAAGCGATAGATGGAACTGCCATAAAACGACTTATTAGCAGATTCATAGATCACTTTGGAATGGCATACACATCACACATCCTGGATCAAGTCAAGACTCTGGGTTTCCAAACAGCCACTGCTACATCCATTTCATTAGGAATTGATGATCTTTTAACAATACCTTCAAAAGGATGGCTAGTCCAAGACGTTGAACAACAAAGTTTGATGTTGGAAAAACAGCATCAGTCTGGGAGTATACACGCGGTCGAAAAATTACGTCAATCCATTGAGATATGGTATGCTACAAGTGAGTATTTGCGACAAGAAATGAATCTGAATTTTCGGATGACTGATCCTTTGAATCCGGTCCATATAATGTCCTTTTCGGGAGCTAGAGGAAGTGCATCTCAGGTACACCAAATAATAGGGATGCGAGGATTAATGACAGATCCCCAAGGACAAATGATTGAGTTACCCATTCAAAGCAATTTCCGCGAAGGACTCTCTTTAACGGAATATATAATTTCCTGCTACGGAGCCCGAAAGGGGGTTGTGGATACTGCTGTACGAACCGCAGATGCTGGATACCTCACGCGCAGACTTGTTGAAGTCGTTCAACACATTATTGTACGGAGAACCGATTGTGGCACCATCCGGGGTATTTCTGTGAATCCTCGAGAGGGGAGGATGACAGAAAGAATTTTGATCCAAACATTAATGGGTCGTGTATTAGCGGACAATATCTATAAGGGTTCGCGATGCATCGCCATTCGAAATCAAGATATTGGGATGGGACTTGTCAAACGACTCATAACCTTTCGAGCACAACGAATATCGATTCGAACCCCCTTCACTTGCAGGAGTACATCTTGGATCTGCCGATTATGCTATGGTCGAAGTACCACTCACGGCCACCTGGTCGAATTGGGAGAAGCCGTAGGTATTATTGCGGGTCAATCTATTGGGGAACCAGGGACTCAACTCACATTAAGAACTTTTCATACCGGTGGAGTGTTCACAGGGGGTACTGCCGAACAGATCCGAGCCCCCTCTAATGGAACAATCAAATTCAACGAGGATTTCGTTCATCCCACACGTACACGTCATGGACATCCTGGTTTTCTATGTTATCTAGACCTGGCTGTCACTATTGAGAGTCAGGATATTACACATAATGTGAATATTCCACCAGAAAGTGTTCTTCTAGTTCAAAATAATCAATATGTAGAATCAGAACAAGTGATTGCTGAAATGTCCACGGGAATATCCACCGGGAATTTGAAAGAGAAGGTTCGAAAACATATTTATTCTGACTTAGACGGAGAAATGCACTGGAGTAAGTATGTCTATCATACCCCTGAATCCAAATATGGGAATGTTCATCGCTTACCAAAACCAAGTCATTTATGGATATTATCAGGGGGTCTGCGCAGATCCGGTAGAGTCCCTTTGTCACTCCACAAGAATCAAGATCAAATGAATGTTCGTGCTCTTTCTGCTGAACGAAGAGATCCGTCTAGCTTCTCAGTGACTAATGATCAAGTGAGATCTAATTTGTTTAGTGCGGGGCCTTCTGGTAAAAGGATCCGAAGGGTTCTTGATTATTCAGGACCTGATCAAACCCTATGCAATGGTCATTGTAATTTCATCTATCCTGCGATTCTCCACGAAAATTCTAATTTATTGGCAAAGAGGCGAAGAAATAGATTCATCATTCCATTCCAATCTAATCAAGAACGAGAGAGAGAACTATTACCTCGCTCGGGTATCTCAATGGAAATACCCATAAATGGCATTTTCCATAGAAAGAGTATTTTTGCTTATTTCGATGATCCCCAATACAAATACAGAAGAAAAAGTTCGGGAAGTACTCAAAATGGGACTAGAGAGACGCATTCCATTGTCACAAAAGAGGATTTGATTAAGTCTCGAAGAGCCAAATGTAGGCAAAAATACCAAAAGAAAGAAGTTTTCATTCCCAAGGAAGTACATAGAGTACCCGAATCCTCTTCCATAATGGTGCGGAACAATAGTATGGTTGGAGTAGATACCCAAATTACTTTCAATATAAGAAGCAGGGTAGGCGGATTGGTCCGAGTAGAGAAAAAAAAGGGGGAGATTGAACTGAAAATCTTTTCTGGAGAGATCCATTTTCCTGGAGAGCCAGATAAGATATCCTGGCAGAGCTTAAGACCACCAGTCACGGGAAAAAAAAAGGCTCAAAAAAAAGGGAAAAATGGGATCTATGGCCAACAACCTATCAAGAAAAATTCTTTTGTTTTGGTTCGACCCGTAAGACATTTCGCAACGCTTTTCCCCCACGATCTCTTGCAGGAAAGGGGAAATTTGCAACTTAGAGTTGTCAAGTATCTCCTTTCTGGAAATGGCAAAACAATTCGAGGAATTTCTAACACAAGTAGTCAATCAGTTCGAACTTGTTTAGTTTTGAATTGGGACCAAGACAAAAAGGGTTCGTCTAGAGAGGAGATTCATGCTTCCTTTGTTGAAGTAAGAGTCAATGATCTGATTCGAGATTTCCTAAGAATGGACTTAGCGAAGTCCGCGTATAACAGAAAAAGGAATGATCCGGCAGGGTCGAGATTGATCCCCGAGAATGGAGTTGCTTGTATGAATCTCAAACCTTTTTCTTCCAAGGGAAGGATTCCACAATCATTTACCCAACATCAAGGAACTAGTTGTACGTTGTTGAGTCGAAATAAGGAATGTCAGCCTTTGCTCATTTTGTCATCATCTAATTGTTCTCGAGTGGATCCATTCAACGATTTGAAATCTAACAATAATGGGAGAAAAGAATCAATGAAAAGTAAAAGGGATCTCCGAATTCCAATTAGGAATTCGTCGGGTCCTTTAGGGATTGTGCCGAAAATTGCGCATTTTTCTCCATCTTACCACTTACTAACTCATAATCAGATCGTGGGAAAGAAATATTTGCTCCGTGAGAATTTCAAACAGACTTTCCAAGTACTTCACTATTATTTCATGGATGAAAGTGGGAGAATTTCGAATCTCAATCCATGCAGTAACAGGATTTTAAATCCATTCAATTTGAATTGGGATTCGCTCCAGCCCGCCTATTGTGAAGAGACATCGAGAATCATTCGCCTTGGACAGTTGATTTGTGAAAATGGATGTATATCCAAAGATGGACCGCGCCTCCAATCTGGGCAGGTTATAATTGTTCATGTTGACTCTTTAGTAATAAGATCCGCTAAGCCCTATTTGGTTACGCCAGAAACCACCGTTCATGGCCATTGTGGGGCAATCCTTTCCCAAGGAGATACAATAGCTACATTTCTCTATGAAAAATCGAGATCGAGTGATATAACGCAAGGTCTTCCAAAAGTAGAACAAGGGTTCGAAGTGCGTTCGATTGATTCAATCTCAATGAACCTAAACGAGAGAGTGGAAGGTTGGAACGAATGTCTAACAAGAATTCTTGGAATTCCTTGGGGATTCTTGATTGGCGCTGAGTTAACCATAGCACAAAGCCGTATCTCTTTGGTTACTAAGATTCAAAAGGTTTATCGAGCCCAGGGGGTGCAAATCCATAATAAGCATATAGAAATGATTGTGCGTCAAATAACTTCAAAAGTGTTGGTTTCAGAAGATGGAATGTCTAATGTTTTTTCACCTGGAGAACTCATAGGATTGTTGCGGGCAGAACGAATAGCGCGCGCTTTGGAAGAAGCGATCTGTTATCGAGTTGTCCTATTGGGAATAACGAGGACGTCTCTGAATACTCAAAGTTTCATATCCGAAGCAAGTTTTCAAGAGACTGCTCGGGTTTTAGCAAAAGCCGCTCTACGAGGTCGTATCGATTGGTTGAAAGGCCTGAAAGAGAACGTTGTTCTGGGGGGTATGATACCTGTTGGTACCGGATTCAAAGGATTCATGTACCGTTCAAGGCAACGCAGCAACATTCCTTTGGAAATGAAAAAGAAGAATCTATTCGGGGGGGAAATAAGAGATATTTTATTCCAACATCGAGAATTATTTGATTCTTGCATCCCAAAGAAAGTCCATGATCCATCCTAAATTTGCGGGATTTCATGATTTCTAAGAGCAAATTCATCCCTTTAACTTCACTTTCACTATCGAGTCCGGTTATTTGATTTGGTAATAAAGATAATAACGAATAGAAAGGGATTAATGGCTTGGCCCGTGTATCAACGGTCAATTTCCGGTAGAAGGTTCCGTCGGAACAATTCTTTATTTAGGGCACCTCGTCTCTTAAAAAAAAAAAAAAGAGGAAGTGTGGGGAAAAATGACAAGAAGATATTGGAACATCAATTTGGAAGAGATGATAAAAGCAGGAATGCATCTTGGGCATAAGACTAAGAAATGGAATCCTAGCGTGGTACCTTACATCTCTGCAAAGCGTAAAGGGAGGCATATGTCAAATCTTACTAGAACTGCTCGTTTTTTATCACAAGCTTGTGATTTAGTTTTTGATGCAGCGAGGAAGGGAAAACAATTCTTAATAGTTGGTACCAAAAAAAAAGCAGTTAAGTCAGTCGCATCGGCTGCAATAAGGGCTCGGTGTCATTATGTTAATAAAAAATGGCTTGGTGGGATGTCAACGAATTGGTCCACTACAGAAAGGAGACTTCATACGTTCAGCAATTTGAGAGCGGAACAAAAGACGGGAAGACTCAAACGTCTTCCGAAAAGAGATGCAGCAATCTTGAAGAGACAATTATCTCACTTGCAAACCTATCTGGGTGGGATCAAATATATGACGAGGTTGCCTGATCTTGTAATCATCGTTGATCAGAAAGACGGCTATAAGGTTCTTCGTGAATGTGTCATTTTAGGAATTCCAACGGTTTGTTTACTCGATACAAATTTTGACCTGGATCTTACGGATTTTCCGATTCCAACCAATGATGACTCTATAGGTTCCCTTCGATTCATTCTTAACAAATTAGTCTCGGCCATTTGTGAGGGCCGTTCTAGCTCTATAACAAATCAGTGATTAATAATAAGATAAGTCAATGACTTCGGGAAATCAATGGATTTTTGGAATTGGTTCCTTTTACGGAATCGAAAAAAAGAGAGAAAAATCATTGGGGATTTCCCAAGATTCCTTGGGATCTGAAATACACGATTCAAGTAGGCAAGTCGAAAAAGAGATAGTGGAATCAAAATAATTCCTTTTTAAGTTCTACTTCTGTCAGAGGACAATATGAATGTTCTACCATGTTCCATCAACACCCTAAAAGGGTTATACGATCTATCCGGTGTGGAAGTAGGCCAACATTTCTATTGGCAAATAGGTGGTTTCCAAGTCCATGCCCAAGTGCTTATTACTTCTTGGGTCGTAATTGCTATCTTAGTAGGTTCAACCACTATAGCTGTTCGAAATCCACAAACCATTCCGACTGACGGTCAAAATTTCTTCGAATATGTCCTTGAATTCATTCGAGACTTGAGCAAAACTCAGATTGGAGAAGAATATGGCCCTTGGGTTCCTTTTATTGGAACTATGTTCCTATTTATTTTTATTTCTAACTGGTCCGGGGCTCTTTTACCTCGGAAAATCATAGAGCTACCCCAGGGGGAGTTAGCCGCACCCACGAATGATATAAATACTACTGTTGCTTTAGCTTTACCCACGTCTGCGGCCTATTTCTATGCGGGTCTTACCAAAAAAGGCTTGGGTTATTTCGGTAAATACATTCAACCAACGCCAATCCTCTTACCAATTAACATCCTAGAAGATTTCACAAAACCACTATCACTTAGTTTTCGACTTTTCGGGAATATATTGGCTGATGAATTAGTAGTTCTTGTTCTTGTTTCTTTAGTACCTTCAGTGGTTCCTATACCTGTCATGCTCCTTGGATTGTTTACAAGTGGTATTCAAGCTCTTATTTTTGCAACTTTAGCTGCGGCTTATATAGGCGAGTCCATGGAGGATCATCATTGACTAGCTTTGAAAAGAGTTTTTGCCTTTGTTTTGCTTATTCCTATGGAATATGTATGGATGGGCGGCTCGAGATACGCTATTTCGAGATAAGCTATGGGGGGATAGAAATACGGTATATATGATCTAAATACGGTATATATGATCTAGAGTAGTAGCAAAAAAGATTTTGATATGCTTTAGTAGTAGCAAAAAAGATTTTGATATGCTTTGTAAAAAAAAAAAGCAAAGATCAAAGATCTTTTTCCCCCCAGTTCTGGCCCATTTATGCCATCACTCCCAATGAATATTTTCTTTCTATTTGTTCAGTGAATTAGGAAATTATGATTCCTAAAAAAGGGGGGGTTTAGTGTAGTTATATAACTATATTGAATGGCTAGAAGACAGATCTTTTGTATGTTCAAAGAAGGATTCGAGAATCCTGATGAATCTAAGATGTGAATAGTTGGTTTACACTATGAAAAAATGTATATGGTAGATAGTGACTGATTTTCTATGAACCGCCCGCCCATTTTATTTCCTATCTCACTGGGAATTTCAATGAGGATTCCAATAGAAGTCCTTCCGTTTCGTCTGTGACGAATGAATAAACAAATGAAATCAAGCATAGAGAAAGAAAGGGCGCAGAATTGAAAGCATGGTTCGAAACAAAGAAATGCAAGAACGAGAGTCGGATCATTGATATTGATAAAGACTCCACGGATAGGAACTAAAAACGAGATCTCGAAGTAGTTGTTCTGCTGGTTGGTTCAATCCTAGCATTACGAAAAGACAAAGTTTTGAGTGACTTCAATCGTATAGATCTTAGTAATCGATCCTAAGCATAAGTCAGAATTCATTGGTGGATTGATTCTATCATTAACCATTTTTGAAGTGCGAGGCACTTATCATGAATCCCTTGATTTCTGCCGCTTCCGTTATTGCTGCTGGATTGGCTGTAGGTCTTGCTTCTATTGGACCCGGAGTTGGTCAAGGTACTGCTGCGGGCCAAGCCGTAGAAGGGATCGCGAGACAACCAGAAGCGGAGGGTAAAATACGAGGTACTTTATTGCTTAGTCTAGCTTTTATGGAAGCTTTAACAATTTATGGACTGGTCGTGGCATTAGCACTTTTATTTGCGAATCCATTTATTTAAAATGGAAAAAAAAATCGCTTATGTCATTTTCGCACTTCGACTTGCGTACTTTCTTTCTCGTCTTTTCGGCAAAGGGAAAAAATGAAATAGCCAAGAATCGATCTAGTTCAGACTAAATAATGGAATTCGAAATTCGAAATAGAGTTCGGTTTCGAATTCCATTATGTTAATTCTATTCCACCCCTTTTTTTTACTCTTTTTCAATTCTTTAGAATTGAATATAAAAACCTCACTTAGAGGAGGACCACTATGATAACATGGAAATATCTCCCAGTTGCGATGTTCGCAGCGCAACTGGTCTACTACCTGTATCTCTCTCGCTATGTCGGGAAAAGAATGGATAAAATAACCGCAATGGCAGCTGCGATCTTCGCAGCCCAACTTGCATACTTTCTTTCTCGTCAGGTCGGGAAAAAAATGGATACAAGAACCGCAATCGAAGCGGCGATGTTGGCATTGAAACTTGGATACTTTCTTTCCCGTCTTTTCGGGACAAGGTAAGAATCCAACTTTCTCGTATTTTCGCCAAAGGTAAGAAATGAAAAATATGAAAAAGAAGATTGCGTATGTCATTTTCACACTTCGACTTGCCTACTTTCTTTCTCGTCTTTTCCGCTATGATTGGTTTTTAGAAAGGGTTGCGGCAGGAGGGATTCCACAATTGACACGAAAGATCGGCCAAATTCATAATAAGTCATTTTCTTTTTTATTATTGGGAACTTGCATTGAATTGAAATAATCATCCAAAATTTCCCAATTCCATAGTCAAGAATCCAATCTTGTTCGAACTAAATAAGCAAATTCATAAAAAATCCATCCAAAAAGGGACGAAGTGATACAAAACGAATTCTGTTTGATTTTGTTCTAGTCCTATCTATCAGAGGAGATCCTATGAAAAATGTAACCGATTCTTTCGTTTTATTGGGTTACTGGCCAGCCGCCGAGAGTTTCGGGTTCAATACCGATATTTTTGCAACAAATCCAATAAATCTAAGTGTAGTACTTGGTGTATTGATCTTTTTTGGAAAGGGAGTGTGTGCGAGTTGTTTATTTCAAAAATAGGTTGGATCCAACCAACTGCACTTTCGTTTGTTTTTCTTTATCTTTATACCCAGGAAAGAAAAAAGAAAGGTGCACGATCTCGCGAATTACTTCTGAATAAATTAAGAAATCATATGTACGAACTATAGCATTTCGTGACTGATTGGTCAATCAACTTTGATTTTCTATCAACCAAGAATGCGGGACTATTAACATGGTTAAGGCTAAAACGTTTGAAGTCGAGGCTCAACACGGTACTCTTTCTACCACTAAGTATCGAGATAGTGTCAAAAAAGAAGTTGGCAATTTATCCGATATAGAGCACTCATATGGATAAAATATGGATCAAATAGATTGGAACCATTTACTGGAAAAATCGGCATAGGCACCCCGCCTTTTCCAAGGCTGAGTCGACGACCTATGTATCAAGTAAGAAAAGAAGCATTTGT